CTGAATCTCTTCAAACAAAAAAGAGAATATAATTTATACTCCTGTTGCAGCTGCTACGGTAGCTTTCGTGATTTACCCGAAGCTTTTGAGATGAGACATTCATAAACAACTCTACCATAATTCTTAGCGGATAACCCCAATTTTGGTTGAATACTATAGTACAGTAGATTTTATTATGTTCCATAATTTGATTCTATAAATATAGAAAGAAATAGATAATAACAAATTACTAAAAAGATGAATACAAAAAAGAAAATATACGAAGAAATTCGCCCCCCTCCCACATATTTGATAGCCTCTCCTATAAAAAAACTGAAAATACCAACTCCATTTGGAATTCCATCAATTACCTGTTTATCAAAAAAAGAATAGAATTTAGCTAACTTTCTTACACTCGCAATTAAAGATACTTCAAAAAAAGCATCTATAGAACCACGATTATATGACCAATCATATATAATATTTATTATTTTATCAGCAATCATTTTTTTAGGAACACTTTTTTGAAATAAATTAAATAAGTTCAAATTTTGTAAAGAAGAAAAAATCGGTTTATAGAAAAAAGACGCTATAAATATTCCGAAAAAAGCTATACTCACCGAAAAAGTTGCATTTATCAAAAATTCATACCAATCCACAGAATTCTTTGAATTTTGATGGAAAAGATCTATAGACGGAATTAACAATTTAGATAATATATCCAAATCGATTCCTTCTTGGCTGAAAGAAATTCCAATGGACCCAACGAAGAAAGTAAATAGTATTAATACAAGCATAGAAAATATCATAGTATTGTCTGATTCATGAGGATAAAAAAAAGGAATGTTTTTAGTACCAAAATGGGTACTATCAAGAAAAAGACGTCTTATGCTTTTGACATTTCGATTTCTTCGATGTGAATATGTCCTCTCCCGAAAAAAAGAAGTCCTTTCATTATTATTCATTGTTAATAAAGCTAATAAATGAATTTTCTTTTTTAATTTTTTTTTTTCTTCTTTGCCCCATAAAGATATTGAATAGAATGAACTATTTTTCTTTCCATTGAAATTTTGAAAATGAACGTTTAAATATCCTTCAAAAACAAGTAAATAAATTCGAAACATATAAAATGCTGTTAATCCTGCGGTGGAACAAGCTATTATTGCGAAAATTGGTGAATACAACCAACTATCATTAAGAATCTCATCCTTGGACCAAAAACAAGCAAAAGGTGGGATACCACAAAGAGAAAGTGTACCTATTAAAAAAGCCGTTTTTGTAATTGGCGCATGTTTTGTTAAACCGCCCATAAGAACCATATTTTGACTTTTATCTGGAGAATATCCAACAATAGCTTCCATTGAATGAATAATGGATCCAGATCCTAAAAACAACAATGCTTTTGAATAAGCATGAGTAATCAAATGAAATAAAGCCGCTCGATAAGAGCCCATACCTAAAGCTAACATCATATAACCCAATTGAGACATTGTAGAATAGGCTAAATTTTTCTTAATATCTTTTTGAGCAATAGCGAAAGTAGCTCCTAATACTACTGTTATTATACCTATCAAAGCTATTCCAGTCATTATGGAGGGTATAACTATGAAAAGAGGAAGAAGTCGAGCTACAAGAAAAATTCCCGCTGCTACCATAGTCGCAGCATGGATAAGAGCAGAAATAGGAGTAGGACCTTCCATAGCATCTGGTAACCATACATGAAGAGGGAATTGGGCAGATTTTGCAACTGATCCGCAAAATAACAAGAGGGCACACAAAGTAACAAAAAGAATATTCACCTCATTCTTATAAATTAAGTTATTGAATATTTGAAATAAATCCCTAAATTCCAAACTACCGGTTATCCAATAAAAACCTAAAATTCCTAATAATAAACCAAAGTCCCCTACACGATTCGTTACAAACGCTTTTTGACAAGCATTTGCCGCAATAGGACGTGTGAACCAAAAACCTATTAATAGATAAGAACACATTCCAACCAATTCCCAAAAAATATAAACTTGTATCAAATTTGAACTAGTAACTAATCCTAACATTGAAGTATTAAAAAAACTCATATAAGTCAAAAATCTCAAATAGCCTTGATCATGAGACATGTAACTATCACTATAAATTAGAACCAGAATACCAACCGTAGTGATTAATATTGACATAATAGAAGTAAGTGAATCGATCAAGTAACCAAACTCTAAAGAAAGATCATTATTTATAGTCCAAGACCATACATATTGATAGATAGAACTATTCTCGATTTGATGAATAGATAAATCGATCGAAAAAATCATAACTATGGTTAACAATAAAATACTAGGAAAAGCCCACATACGGCGAATATTGTTTGTTGCCGTGGGAAAAAGTAGAAGTCCTACCCCTATTAAAATAGGAACTGGAAGAGGGATGAAAGGTATGATCCATGAAGATTGATGTGTATATTCCATACAAAAAAAAAAAGAATAAAAAATATTTAGATTCTTGATGAATTTTGTTTCTTATTCGTTTGTTTTATCTCTTTTGTAAAGGGGTTCGGTTAATAAAAAAGTGGATATAGAAATAGAATTGGATATTCTTAATTGTTCTGAATCTTTGCACAATGGTCCCAATATTGGAAAGTACAAAGTGAAAACCGGCCAATAAGAAAATTCCTAGTGAAAAAAAAAAATATATATATATTATTTAAAGTAATATATTCATTAATGAATATTACTATTAATTCCTATGTTAGGTTAGTCATTTTTGAATTTATATATATTCAGAAAATATTAAGAAAAATGACTATTAATAATAATAAATAAAAAAAATTGTAAAATAAAAATTGTTATCTATAGAGCGAGGATGAGGATAAATCAGTACACCAAAACTAACAACATTTGTTTATTTTGATAGAAATTCTAAAAATAATCAAAAATAATCTTTTTTTTTATTCATAAACATTAGTTCCTTTTTGAACTAATTGATTATTTTACATTACAATAAAAAGAGATCCATATATATCTATTATCTATGACAAATTTGGAAAAGGTTTCTAATATTCAATGTTTTTACTTTACCTTTTGATCGAAAAAAAAAAGAAAGAGTGAATTCGGATAGATAAGACATACGGCTAATTGCAGAATAATTCGTTTTCATTTACAGAACAAATGTCTTTCACATCAAACTATAGCAACGAAAAAACTATACTACTTGTATGCCAGTTCCAAAAAAACGCACTTCTATATCAAAAAAAAAAATTCGTAAGAATTTTTGGAAAAAAAAAGGATATACGGCAGCATTGAAAGCCTTTTCATTAGCTGAATCTATTTTTACAGGTAACTCAAAAAGTTTTTTTTGTAAGAAATAAAAATGTTGGACTGGAATACTATGAATTAGCTCGATTCAAAGAGTATTGTTTAATAGTCATTTTATACTAATACTATTATAGAATAGTAAACATCTATTTCGAATATATTATATATTATAGAATAATATATAATATATTCAAAATAGATCTATAATCTAATTTTTTTGAATGAGTCATAAGCAACTACAAAAAAAGAATTCTCTTTTTCATTACTGGATTGAAGTCAGAACTAGATAGTTCTAGTTTCAACAGTGCTTTTTTTTTTTAATTTAAAAAAGTCAAAATTGAAAAAAAATACAAATGAATATAGAAATATATGATATATGGAATCATTTTATATTTAAGTAAAAGAACGTTTTGATTTCTATATTCATATCTTTTCAATATTCGAAAAAATGAAATTACTTTTTATTCTCAATTTATATAATAAATGTTTAGAAATGTACTCAATAAATATCGGACTTTACTTTATTCAATCTCGACGATTGACTAAAGAATTGGTTATTATGATTTCGAGTAAGCCGCTATGGTGAAATTGGTAGACACGCTGCTCTTAGGAAGCAGTGCTAGAGCATCTCGGTTCGAGTCCGAGTAGCGGCATGGCATCCTCTATTTTATTTTCAAAATTGGAAAAGAATCATATCATAAGTCCTATAATGAATTCAATTCCCTATTTCTATTCCGAGTATTCATACCTTTTTTATTTTCATTATAGATATTTTTCTTTTCATTATATATATATATGATATTTTCAACTTTAGAGCATATATTAACTCATATATCGTTTTCCCTGATATCAATTGTTATTTCAATTCATTTGATAACCTTATTAGTCAATGAAATTGTAGGATTATATGATCTGTCCAAAAAAGCCATGATAATAACTTTTTTCTGTGTAACGGGATTGTTAATTACTCGTTGGTTTTTTTCGGGACACTTACCATTTAGTGATTTATATGAATCCCTAATCTTTCTTTCATGGGGTTTTTCAATTTTTCATATGGTTCTTTTTTTTAAAAAGGAGAAAAACCTTTTAAGTACAATAATTGCACCAAGTGTTATTTTTACCCAAGGCTTTGCGACTTCGGGTCTTTTAACCAAAATGCATCAATCCGTAATATTAGTACCCGCTCTACAATCCCATTGGCTAATGATGCACGTAAGTATGATGATACTGGGCTATGCAGCTCTTTTATGTGGATCATTATTATCAGTGGCTATTTTAGTCATTACGTTTCAAGAAGTCATCCAAATTCTTGGTAAAAGAAAGAATTTGGATTCTTTAAAAAAATCAGTTGATTTTGTTGAAATCAAATACATGAATAGGAATGAAAGAAACAATGTTTTACGAAAAACTTCTTTTTCTTCTTCTAGAAATTATTACAGGTCTCAATTTATTCAACAATTGGATCGTTGGGGTTATCGTATTATTAGTCTGGGTTTTCTCTTTTTAACGGTAGGTATTCTTTCAGGAGCAGTATGGGCTAACGAGGCATGGGGTTCCTATTGGAATTGGGATCCAAAGGAAACTTGGGCCTTTATTACTTGGACCATATTCGCGATTTATTTACATACTAGAAAAAATAAAAAATTAGAAGGTGTAAATTCTTCAATAGTGGCCTCGATAGGATTTCTTATAATTTGGATATGTTATTTGGGGATCAATCTATTAGGAATAGGACTACATAGTTATGGTTCATTTACATCTAATTGACTAAAAGAACCTGAGAAAGAAAAATATGGAAAGCATCTAAATATATACTTTCCATAAATCGTCGAGAACCCTTTCAATCAAGTAATGGAATGATTCAAGGGGTTCTCACAAACAACAAACATATTCGATTCTAATTTCCATTTTTGAAATGAATCTAACGGAAAAATATTTTTTTTATCTTTTTGATTCATTTATTCACAAAAATAATCCATCAAAAATTAGATAGAATAGCTTCAACCTTGTCAACCGAAAATGAGAAAATGAAATCTGGATAAATACCAATACCTATTATGGGTATAAGGATAGAAATCGAAATAAATAATTCTCTGGGACCAGAATCAAAAAAAGAAGAGTTTGGTGTATTAAAAAACTTATATCCATAGAACATCTGCCGTAAGATAGATAATAAATAAATAGGAGTTAATATCATTCCAATTGCTGTTACAAAAGTAATTAGTATTTTCATCATGAAAAGATATTTTTGACTAGTAATTATTCCAAAAAAAACGATCAATTCTGCAACAAAACCGCTCATGCCAGGCAATGCAAGAGAAGCCATTGATAAGATAGTGAAAATAGTGAATATTTTTGGCATTGGGATAGCCATTCCCCCCATTTCGTCAAGATAAAGAAGACGCAGTCTATCATAACTAGTTCCTGCCAAGAAAAAAAGGGCAGCGCCAATAAATCCATGAGATATTATTTGTAAAATGGCCCCGTTGAGACCAGTATCACTTATAGAACCTATTGCTATAATTATAAAACCCATATGAGATACGGAAGAATAAGCTATTCTTTTTTTTAGATTCCGTTGACCAAAAGATGTTGAAGCGGCATAGATTATTTGAATAGAACCTAATATCATTAACCAGGGGCAAAATATGGAATGAGCGTGGGAAAAAAATTCCATATTAATTCGAACCAACCCATATGCTCCCATTTTTAATAAGATTCCGGCTAAAAGCATACAAGTGCTGTAATGTGCCTCTCCGTGGGTATCTGGTAACCATGTATGTAAGGGTATAATCGGCGATTTGACAGCAAAAGCAATAAGAAATGCCGTATAGAATATTATTTCTAGTGCCACGGGATATGATTGATTAATTAATGTTTCAAAATTGAATGTTGGTTCATTAGAGCCATATAAACCGATACCCAGAATTCCCATTAATAAAAAAACAGAAGCTCCTGCAGTGTACAAAATAAACTTTGTAGCTGAATACAAACGTTTCTTTCCCCCCCACATGGATAAAAGTAGATAAACGGGAATTAATTCCAATTCCCACATGATGAAAAAAAGTAAAATGTCTCGAGAAGAAAATGGTCCTATTTGACCGCTATACATTGCTAACATCAGGAAATAGAAGAATTGGTATTCTCGAGTAACCGGCTGAGCCGCTAAAGTGGCTAAAGTAGTTATCAATCCTGTCAGTAAAATAGGTCCTATAGAGAGTCCATCTATTCCTAATCTCCAGTAAAAATCAAAAAAATTGATCCATTTATAATTCTCCGTCAGTTGAATTAGTGGATCATCCAATTGGAAATGATAACAAAATGCATAGGTTGTTAGAAGGAGATCGATTAAGCATATACAAATGCTATACCACCTAATTACCTTATTTCCCCTATGAGGAAATAAGAAAATTAAGGAACCTGCGGCTATTGGGAAAACAACAACTATTGTTAACCAAGGAAAATAATTCGTGATAAAAATAAGATAAACTTGGGCCAGAAAAGCCCGTGCTCAAAATAAAAAAGAAAAAAAAAGATTTTCTTTTTTATTTTGAGCACGAGTTTTTGCCAGTAAAAAACGTATTCGTGTAGTGTTTTTTGAAACGAATCAATAAGCTAGACCCATACTTCGAGTTGTTTCATGCCATAAATAAACTCGAACACTTAAGAAATCCGTCGGACAAGCGGACTCACACCTCTTACAACCAACACAGTCCTCTGTTCTTGGGGCAGAAGCTATTTGCTTAGCTTTACATCCACCCCAAGGTATCATTTCTAATACATCTGTCGGACAGGCTCGGACACATTGAGTACATCCTATACATGTATCATAAATCTTTACTGAATGTGCCATTATCTATAGTAATTTTGGATGTTCAAAAATGAAAATTATCGATCTAGTAAACTCGTAAATGAATCGTATATTTATATACCAGATGAATCAATGATTTGTGATAATATTGTTAACTGTTAATAAAAAAAGGCGTCTAGAGAAATTTAGAAGAGGGAATAGAAGAGGACCAGGATACTTTCATTTCTTATGATTTAGGCAATGCAAACATGATATGATCATAAGTTGTGTCGAATAAATACTCAAATGAATTGATTAATATTACACTATTTGAAATTCGACTTTATTATGATAGGATTAATGCTATTTATTCAACAAATTCGATTGATTGATACGGGTTGATTTTCTGTTACGAGCAATTGAGGAAACAATAGCCAGTCCGATAGCCGCTTCAGCGGCTGCAATAGCTATAACAAAAATTGAAAAAATATTTCCTTTTAATTGGCGATTATCAAAAAAATCAGAAAAAGTTACTAGATTTATATTAACTGCATTCAGTATAAGTTCAAGACACATAAGGGCTCTAACCATATTTCGGCTCGTGATCAATCCATAGATACCAATAGAAAATAAATAGGCACTCAAAACAAGTACATGTTCGAGCATCATTGACCAACTCCTTATAAATTTGGATTCATTAACAAAAGAATATATCGGCAATAACAATAAAAAAAAGAATTTCTACATAAAAACTCTTTCACTTCACATAGGATTCGACAGAAATGAATGTGAGAAAATTGAAAAAAAAAAGAATCTTGATTTCTATTACTAGTTCTCTAAAGATTTCTTACTGACGAGCTACGACAATTGCACCTATCAAAGAAACTAAAAGAATTATTGAAATTAGTTCAAATGGAAGAAAAAAATCTGTTGATAAATGAATTCCAATTTGTTGACTAGTACTTATCAAATCTTGCTCAATAATCTGATTTGCTCTTGTAGTCCAAATAATTCCGTACCATGATGTATCTGAAATAATAGTTATTAATGAAACAAAAATACTTGTACAAACTATCAAAGTAATTCCATCCCCTACGGTCCAAAGATTCAAATCTTGGTAATATTCGGAACTATTCATGAACATCACAGCAAATATGATTAAAATGTTAATAGCTCCCACGTAAATAAGTAGCTGTGATGCAGCTACAAAATGCGAGTTTGCTAAAATATATAATAAAGATATACAAACAAGAACCAGTCCCAACGAAAAAGCAGAAAAAATGGGATTGGTAAGTAATACTACTCCTAAACTTCCTAATATAAGACCCGATCCCAGAAAGACTAAAAGAAAATCGTGCAGCGTTTCAGGCAAATCCATTCTATGTAAAAAAAAAAAAAGACAAAGAAATCGAAATTTCATGACCTTATTGATATGACCAGGAAAAATTTGGATATACTTCAATTTTTCTTTGCATTGAAAAACCTAAGTAGTTTCAATTTATATAGTTATAATCAATGTCATTCCACTCTTTATACGAAAGAGTAGTTTGAAACGATATTAAAACTAAAGTATAAAGGTAGATAGAACATATATAACCATTGAAAATCTTATTGAAATTCAAAAAGATTTTCAATTTCGATAATATATTTATATATTCTATTTAAGAATATAGTTCTCTAATAATTATAGAATATTATTTCTACTAATATGATATCGACTATATTATTCATTTTTTATACAATTTTTGAAAATATTTTATTTCGATTATTCTATTTATATAATTTATATATATATATATTATATATAGAATATTCGTTTTTTTTATTTTTTTAAGAATTTTTTTTAATTATAAAAAATTGTCTTTTTTGATTTGAATTGTTCGAATTGTATAATCATCAATTATTGACATTGGTAAACGGCCCAAAGCAATTTGATTATAATTCAATTCATGACGATCATAAGTTGAAAGTTCATATTCTTCAGTCATTGATAAACAATTTGTTGGACAATACTCAATACAGTTACCACAAAAAATACAGATTCCGAAATCAATACTGTAATTTAGCAATCGTTTCTTTCGAATATCCGTTTCCATTTTCCAATCAACAACGGGTAAATCTATAGGACATACACGAACACATACTTCACAAGCAATGCATTTATCAAATTCAAAATGGATTCGACCGCGGAAACGTTCTGATGTGATTAATTTTTCATAAGGATATTGAATAGTTACAGGTAAACGATTTGCGTGAGATAAGATAATCATGAAACTTTGACCAATGTACCTTGCAGCTCGTACTGTTTGTTGACCATAATTCATGAACCCAGTTACCATAAGGAACATATTGTAAATATCTATGAATAGTATAGTTTTGTTTGATTTCTTTCTCTTATTTGAGACAAGTAATGAATATAGAACATCTTTTACAGCGAAAACAATTGAGACGAAGTTGTTAATAATAGATTACCGAGAGAAATCGGTAAAAGAAATTTCCATCCAAGATTTAATAATTGATCCATTCTTAGCCTAGGCAAAGACCATCTTGTTATGATAGAAACGAATAAGAAAAAATAGCTTTTAGCTAATGTAATAAAGAGATCAATTGTAGTTCCAAAAACTCCGTATGTTTTATTTATTTCAAAAAATTCAGAAACAAATATGTACGGAATAGAAATATTGGAACCGCCCAAGTAAAGAACTGTTACAAATAATGAAGAAATGAAAAGGTTTAAATAGGAAGCAACGTAAAATAAACCAAATCGAATACCTGAATATTCTGTTTGATAACCAGCTACTAATTCTTCTTCTGCTTCTGGTAAATCAAAAGGTAATCTTTCACATTCGGCTAGCGAAGAAATTAGAAAAACGATGAAACCCATAGGTTGACGCCACAAATTCCAACCCCAAAAACCATATTTTGATTGCGCATCAACTATATCAACTGTACTTAAACTGTTAGATAATCCTAGTCGGTGATAACATTACTGTTCCCATCTCTATTACAGAACCGTACATGAGATTTTCACCTCATACGGCTCCTGGAAAGCCTTAAGTAAATCTAAGGACCGGGTCGATTATTTATCTCTTGATATATCCCTAAATTGATCTCTTGATATATCCCTAAGATATAGAAGATGAAAATCTATCGAACGGTTCTGAATTAGACCAATTCAATTCTGTCTGTTCTAGAAATAACGAAATAAGAAAGAGAAATCTATTTTAATAAAAGATCCATCCAATTAAAGCACTTCTGAATTGATCTCATCCCTAAAAAATACAAATTTGTTGAGTAATAACTGAATTCTTCAATAAAATACTCTTTTATAATTCTCAATAACCCTCATGATTTTGAATGACGAAAAATAATTACACATTCGTTTCTTAATTATGATGTCAATTTTATCTCCATGAATATGGATATAAGAAATCAAAAACGAAAAATATATTTCTCTTTCGTTTTTGATTTCTTATTTTTTTTTCGTTCCTATTCTTCTTTTTTGTGCTATGAAAAAGGGACCTCAAAAAATTGAAAAGGATTTTTTCGTTCCTGATAGTAATTTATTTAGTGAGTGGATGGAAGCATACTCTGGATCGGAGTTGTGGGGAGTACTGCTTTCTTTTTTCTACCAACTTAAAGCCCCCAATTAGTATTCTTTTTATATTCTGCGTAAATTGTCTTTTGGATAATTTACAAAATCTGTGTTACTAATCCTTTGTGTATCTTGGTGTTTCTAACCATCCAGTCTTTTTTATTAACCCCCCTTATTTATTTTTATATATCTATGATAATTCATAAAAATGGTAACTAAAACTCAATAAGGTTGGTCTTTTGAGACCGCTTCAAAACAGGATGACAAATTATCCAATCTTGGGTTAAATGTCCTCTTCTGTTTATAATTTTATTTCATTCTTATACATAGAAAATGAGACTCAATATTTTTACTGCCCTTATAAAATCATCATACTATCTATTAACTAGAAGGAATATAGTATTCTGAAATTAGATTCAATAGAAGCTGTTTTATTTCACTCATATAACTATCTAATTTAGTTCTTCAATCAGAATTGTGAAAAAGAAAATAAAGAGAATGAAGGTTTCTATTCAATTTATTCGCTATATAGTACGATTATAGAAATAGAGTACTATAAAGAGAGGAGCATAGCAATAGCATCGAATAGCTTTTTCGGTTTCAACGAATCGCACGTAGAGATATTGATAAGACACATAGAGTTAATGGTATTTCATAACTAATCGATTGAGCAGCAGCTCGTAGACCACCCAAAAAGGAATATTTATTATTTGAGCCATATCCTGACATAAGAAGTCCAATGGGAGCAATACTCGAAATAGCAATCCATAAAAAAACACCTATATTGAAATCAGATAAAACAAAGTTATAGCCAAACGGAATTACTGAATAACTTATTAGAATGGATATGACTGATATGGATGGTCCGATACTGAATAAATGAATATCTCCCCTAGATGGAATAAGATTCTCTTTGAATAGTAGTTTTGTTCCGTCTGCTAGAGCTTGAAGAATTCCAAAAGGACCAGCATATTCAGGTCCAATACGCTGTTGTACCCCTGCAGATATTTCTCTTTCTAACCATACAATTGCTAGTACACTTATTGTAATTCCCAAGACAAGAATCAAAATTGGTACAAGTATCCATAGAATTCCATAGACCTCTTTGAAAGATTCCAATCCGGAAAAGGAGTTTATATCTTGGACTTCCGTTGTATCAATTATCATTTCAACGATCAACTTCTCCCATAATGATATCTATGCTACCTAGTATTGTCATAATATCAGCCAATTTCATTCTTTTAACTAATTGAGGAAGAATTTGCAAATTGATAAAACCAGGTGGACGAATTTTCCATCTCCAAGGAAAACCATTCTGATCTCCTATTAGAAAAATTCCTAATTCTCCCTTGGGGGCCTCAATTCTCACATAAAGTTCTTGTTTCGGCAATTCAAAAGTAGGAGACGATTTTTTACCAATGAATCGATATTCAAAATCATTCCATTCTGGCTCCTTTTCTCTATCAAAGCAGCGAATTTCGAAATTTTCATAAGGCCCCCCTGGAATTCCTTCCAAAGCCTGTTGAATTATTTTTATGGATTCCACCATTTCACCAATTCGAACTAAATAACGAGCTAATGAATCTCCTTCTTTTTGCCATTGAACTTCCCAATCAAATTCCTCGTAACACTCATAATTATCAACTTCACGTAGATCCCATTGTATTCCGGAAGCCCGAAGCATCGGTCCTGATAACCCCCAATTTATAACTTCCTCTCTACCAACAACACCCACTCCTTCAACCCGTTCTAAAAAAATGGGATTTCGCGTAATAAGTTTTTGATATTCAATAACCCTTGTTAAAAAATAATTGCAGAAATCAAAACATTTATCTATCCAACCATAAGGTAGATCAGCCGCTACTCCCCCAATACGAAAAAAATTATGCATCATTCTCATACCTGTCGCAGCTTCGAATAGATCATATATTAATTCTCTTTCTCTAAAAATATAGAAAAAAGGGGTTTGTGCACCAATATCTGCCATAAAAGGTCCCAGCCATAGTAGATGAGAAGCTATACGACTTAACTCCAACATAATTACTCGTATATAGCTGGCTCTTTTAGGTACTTGAATATTTCCCAATTGTTCCGGTCCGTTTACAGTTATTGCTTCTGTGAACATAGTAGCTAAATAATCCCAACGTGTTACATAAGGCAGATATTGTATAATTGTTCGGTTTTCCGCTATTTTTTCCATACCTCTGTGTAAATAACCCAATATTGGTTCACAATCAATAACATCTTCACCATCCAGAGTAACAATAAGTCGCAGAACACCATGCATCGATGGGTGTTGAGGCCCCATATTTACTATCATGAGGTCTTTTCTTGTAGCTGGGACATTCATAGGTTTTTCCTCGATTCATTCTTCCATGAATCGTTCAAAAAAAAAGTGAATCAAAATTCAGTATCTATTAAATCGAATAATTAAAAATGATTCTTGAAATTAGCTAATTTGTGAATCCCGAATACCCAACCGATTTATTAAATTTTTATAACGTATTTTGTTTTTCTTTGACAAATACGACAATAGTCGTTGCCGTTTTCCCAGAATTATACGTAAACCTCTTTGAGATAAATAGTCTTTTGGGTGTAATTCAAAATGTGAAGTAAGTCTTCGTATCTTATTAGTGAAGTTGAATACTTGAAATTCAACCGATCCCGGGTTTTTTTCTTCTTTTTTTTTTTGTGAAATAACAGGTATAAATGAATTTTTTATCATAAAATGAAAGCTTTCCCCCCCTCCTTTTTGGTAGATATTTTTATTGATCAGTAATAGTAATGACACTTATTTTGAATTTTTTATTTTATATGAAATTTTCTCTTACTTTATTTAACAATTCTGAATTTCTTTTTTTTTCAAATTCATTATTAAGGAATGTAATTCCAATAGATAATAAATACTTACTATATTTATGGATTCATAAAATAATAAAATCTATTGTCTTGTATTTTAAAAATAAAAATAAGACAATAGATTTTATTCATTTTTCTATGGATTTGTTTCTATCTAATGGAGACATCATTGAATTCGTATCAATCCCACACACAATGTGTGTGGGCGTTTATTTTATTTATCTATAAATATATATATATAAATGTTCACATATCAGATATCAGATAGATATGTTACGAGAAATATTATGATAATGATAAATAGAACAAAAATCTAGATTTTCAATCGAGGATACATACGTATTCTTAATATACTGAAACGGCTTCCATTATGTGTATCAAACCAATAGCGATTCATACAAGCTAAATCTTCGAATCGATAATTTGGCCAAAGAAAGAATTTTAAATTCATTAGTTTTTTTGTGTCGCTATCAAGATCTTTAGTTTTAGTTAAAACTTCAGAAGAATTTTTTATTTCTTTCTCATTTATTGTGTTTCTATCCATAGTCTTGCGATTCCTAGGGTTCAAACAAATTAGAATTCGCAATTCTCTACGGCGTCTAGTGGACAAAAGATTTTCAGGAATAAGTAAATCATAATGATTTTTATCTTTGTTTCTTTTCGAAATTTTGCGTTTGTGCTTCAATGATATGCTTATGGTTTGATATATAAATAATTGTTCGTAGTTTTTTTTTATAGAAAAACGATTAGGTTCTATCGAAAATATTAGTTTCTCCCGCATTTCCTTTGTGTCCCTACAATATCCATAAGAAGGGCCCTTAATCACTGAACGAATCAAACTTTCTAGATCTAGTTCGTCCTTTTTTATAGACGAAATCAGAAATTTCTTTAGTTGTTTTAGTTGTTTTATTTGATTCATGACAGGGATTAGGTTCATATTCATAGCTAGTGCGCTCTCGTAGTGCTCCATATCGTTACAGTCTATATGAGAAACCAAATATCTATCTAGTAAGAAATTCCGTTCTCCAATTAGATTCGTCCTGTATTTTAAGTTAAAGAGATAACGCTTGCGCGAATGATGCTTATACTCTGAGTTATATAATTCTTGATATTGTTGACTCGCGAAAAAGAATTTTATTGGTAAGATCCAAGGATTCTTCTTATATGCACTTATTTTTGAAAAAAAACCAAATGTCGGAGTCAATAATTTCTCATTCGTTATGGAATTCTTTTTTCTTTTTCGATTCATTCCCATCCTTCTTTTTCCATTCCTTCTCCTTCCCGTCCTTCTTTTTCCAGCCATTCCCATCCAATGAAAATACTTTCTAGGCCTCTTTTTTTCATCTAGAATACCATCTTCTCCTATATAATTTTGGATAAAGCTATCGCCCATTATATCAAATAATTCTTTGATATTTTTAGGTATGTTATAAGAAGGTGGTTTATCTCCATAAATATAGGATTTTTTCTTATCTGCATAATTTAAATATTGATAGGAGAAAAGATCATATCCATATTGTTTTTTTATTTTTTTTTTTTTTTTTAATAACTCTACGTTTTGTTTTTTGGAAAAAATGAATAGAGTTTTTTTAGATGAATCATATTCAAGTAAATCGTTATTTTGAGCCACGCGATGTTCATGGATTCTATTCCTCCACTTTTGTGGTACTAATCTCGACCATGCGCTCTGAGGTAAAGCATATTGAATATTAGAAACCTTTAACCAATTTGTCCATTGATTCATTATAGAATCGGGACGGTTCTTATGTCTTAGCGATTCAAAAATAGATCTTAACTTATATTTATATCCATGACTAACTTGGAGTTGTGATAATTTAAACAATACATAGGCTTGTGACAAAGAAGATACATCACAAGAATTCTGTGAATTCATATCCGTAATATTCCAAGGTTTGTCTATAATTGACATAAATGGAATTATACTTTTATTTGTTTTATCAACACTTTGTTCATTTTTTTTTTTATTGTAAATGGATTCATTTACAATTTTCTTTGTTAATTCAAATAAATAACGAGTTAATTTAATAAAATTAAGATAACGTTGTACAATGCTCGAAAGATAACGTTGTACAATGCTCGAAGTAAGGAAATCTTCTACATAGTTAGTAGTAAGGATATGTATGTATAGCCTTTCCATGAAAATTTTTAAAAAACAATAGGATTTACGGATTAATCGAACGTTTCTTCTTTGTACTATTTTCAAACTATTTTTTAGTAATTCTAATCTTTTAGCATCAGTTATAACCCCATCTTTTTTTTCTTCTGTCATTTTTTCTATTTCTTTTAAGATTGTCTTTGTTTTAACATTAAGATCTTTTATCCTTTTTTCTGGCGATTCCTCAATCATTGGATTACTCTTACTGATTGGTAAATTTTTTATGATTTCAATCAATTCTTCTTTTTTTAACTTCCCATTTTTGTTTTCTATTTCTTTTAATTCTTCTAACAGGATTCGATCCTCTTTTTTTCTTTTTTTTTCTCTTTCATTATAAAATTTTCGAAAACGATTTTTCAAATCTTTTTTCAATTGTTTTGTTATTTGTTTTAAAATGGGACCCAAAAATGAAAATGGGTTTGGTACATGATTCTCAAAGGGCCTTTCGACCATTGTTCCATAAGCTGTTAAAAACCATGAGTTTTGGGATCTTTTTTCAGTGTATCTTTTTTCAGTGGATCTTTTTTTTTTTTCAGTAGATCGTACCTTAGGTTTGTTGTGCCAAGGTTTGAGAACAAAAGGGAATAAGATCTTTATTTGAATACCGTACGAGATCCAGTCTAATGGCAATGTGTTATTAGGTGTTGGCATGCCAGGATAGTTGCATTTAAGATGGATTTCCCTTCTCCAATCCCGAAAATCTTCTGACCATTCGGGATTTTGAAATAATAATATACGAATTATATTTTTAGTGATTATCAATGCAGGTAATAGAATATATTTTCTAAACATGGATTGGAAAAGTAATACAAAACTTCTTATTATTAGACCATATAGAATGGTCTCCCAGTCTTGTTCGACTCGTATACGTCTATCTTCATCCCGGTCTTTGGCATCCTCTTTCTCTTTCTCTTTTAGCGCTTTCTGATACCGCAAAAATTCTGAATTATCAGTACCGGGTTTCCTGAAATATTCTTTCCAATATTGGGAGATATCATTGAAAATATCACCAAACGGGTACTGGTCTATTATCTCTAAAAAAAGGGGGGAATGGATATGTCCATATCCTTGCCAGAGTTTTAAAATTGCTATTTTACGCCTTTGAGGGCGCACAGATCCTGTGATAAGTTCTCTGTTAAAATCTGGTTCGCGTGTAAAAGCAGGTAGAACAAGTTCGTGGGCTGGCTCAACTGGCTCATTCTTATTGTTATTACCAGCGATACCCATACCCATTGCCTGTGTTTGAGTATTCATGATAACTACACGTTCAGCATATTCGCAACGAATATGAGGATCCCTTGTGGCCTGGTTCATCACTACCTCTAAGTCGTCGATTAAGTGGTATGACCATCGAGGAACTTCTTTACTTATTTCGTTTATTTCACTACATAGTTTTCTATTAAAAAATGTATTATTTTTAGGATTAGTCCGAATTGCGTCGAATAAGAAGTTTCTTTTTCTTTTTTTTTCTTCGGAATAGATTTTTACTTGTTCATGTTCTGGAAGTAAATAAAGTTCGTCAAAATTCAAACTTGATACTGATTTTTTCGAAAATTTACTGATTAAGTTAAAAAAAAAACCCATTTCAGTGAATAATAATTTTCTATCAAATTTATCTATTTTCTGTTCCAATTCTGCAGAATTACTATCAATACAAAGAAGGAGACCATGAATTTTATTTATCAAAATGGATTTTGTTGTGTCAGTTTTATTTCTAATAAAGGGTGGAACGCT